TCGTACCTCTTTTTTTTTATCCCCTCGAACAAATCGAAATGATTGAAGTTTTTCTATTTGGAATCGTCTTAGGCCTAATTCCTATTACTTTAGCGGGATTATTCGTGACTGCGTATTTGCAATACAGACGTGGGGATCAGTTGGATCTTTGATTGAGTAATATTTCTTTTTTGATTGACCTCCTCCAGACCAGAGAGGAGGTCAAATTGGAGTTGCAATTCAACTTTGTTTTGTTAAGTTATTTTACTCTGCTTCGACATAAGATAGATGGAATCACGCTCTGTAGGATTTGAACCTACGACATCGGGTTTTGGAGACCCGCGTTCTACCGAACTGAACTAAGAGCGCTTTCATTCAAAAAGAAAACCCTTTTCTACTCCTAACGTGTCTCACGTACGTATAGTATCCACAAATTCAAGTTATACCCACTTTAATTGATCTCCTCGCTACTGCCCATAAAGAAGAAAGAAGTAATAGGTAGGGATGACAGGATTTGAACCTGTGACATTTTGTACCCAAAACAAACGCGCTACCAAGCTGCGCTACATCCCTTTTCCAAATTGTTGTATAATGGCATTGTACACAATTCCTGTCTTGTTTTCCACATCGTAATTTTCTTCTCTTTCTCTATCTATATAGAACCTTCTTGTCATTTCTTCTTTTTGGTCTCATATAATCAAGGAATGGTATACATCTAAAATCCTATCTAATTTCACCTATAAAAGAAAGATTACTATTCCTTGGTAATGTATAGGAAGAAGGGGTCATCTTTTTCTTTTTTAGGGGTAGGAAAATCTCGTCTATACCGTTCATTCGTTCATTCTATATATAGAATATTGATTTTGTTTTTTTAGTTAGGAATTTCGCCTAAACAAAAGAAATACAAATGATCTTGGGCAAGAGTATCTGATCATATATGTATTCCAATAAGGAAGGAGGATTTTCAATGCGGGATATAAAAACATATCTCTCTGTAGCGCCCGTGCTAAGTACTCTATGGTTTGGGGCTTTAGCAGGTTTATTGATAGAAATTAATCGTTTATTCCCAGATGCTTTGTCATTCCCTTTTTTTTAATTCTAGTTATTGCTATGCGAGGAATTCTTCGTGACATGACGCAAATTTTCCCTTTTTCAATCCTTTTTTTTTTAGTATAGGAAGGAAAAAGAAAGAAAAGATGGATTGGGTTGAACCTCAGAGTCATGAAAAATTCGGCAAATCCCATTTTGGAAAACAGAAATTCAATCAAAAGCGGTATCCAAGCTAAGTCAGGCCTCAGAAATCAGAGCATAGAAAGAGGCTGGGCTGGCTACTTAAATGAAAGGATTTCGAAGCAAAATCCTTGCTAATTCGACAAGGATTGTATTCTTTAATTATTTCTCTAGAAGAATAACAGAATAAGTAGAAGAATTAAGTTAAGTCAATCCAAAAAAGAAAGGAGGTTCATGGCCAAGGGGAAAGGTGTTAGAATCAGAGTTATTTTGGAATGTATCAGTTGTGTTCGAAAAGGTGCCAATGAGGAATCGACGGGGATTTCTAGATATAGTACTCAAAAGAATCGCCACAATACACCCGGACAATTAGAATTAAAAAAATTTTGTCGTTATTGTCGCAAGCATACGACTCATGACGAAATAAAAAAATAGGAGCATCGTGTGTTCGATCTTTCCAAAGAACAGATTTAATATATAGAACATAGATAGAATACAAAATACAAATCAATTCATTTGATTTCAGGTAGATATTATTTCATATGTATAGAGGGTATTCATATACTATATATGAATCAAATAATAAATAAAGAATAAATCATGTATACATCTAAACAACCTTTTCATAAATCTAAGCAAACTTTTCATAAATCCAAGCAAACTTTTCATAAATCCAAGCAAACTTTTCGTAAATCCAAGCAAACTTTTCGTAAATCCAAACAACCTTTTCGTAGGCGTCCTCGGATTGGCCCGGGGGATCGAATTGATTATAGAAACATGAGTTTAATTAATCGATTTATTAGTGAACAAGGAAAAATATTATCGAGACGAATAAATAGATTAACCTTGAAACAACAACGATTAATTACTCTTGCTATAAAACAGGCTCGTATTTTATCTTTCTTACCATTTCGTAACTATGAGAATGAGAAGCAATTTCAAGCCCAGTCAATTTCAATAATTACTGGTCCTAGACCCAGAAAGAATAGACATATTCCTCAATTAACGCAAAAGTTCAATTCCAATCGAAACTTAAGAAACTCCAACCAGAATTTAAGAAACAACAATCGGAACTTAAGTTCCGATTGTTGATGTTTTATTCGAAAGGGCCAGACCTATATAAAGAAAGTAATCCAGTTTTGATTCTTGTGTTTGTTATAAGAAAGAAAAATGGGGAAGAATAAATAGTTTTTTTATTTATTGCAACATGCTCGTTGATTCCTACCACTTAATCTTAATTTATTGTATCTTCCCGGAGTTCCCTCTCCGGGAATTCGGTTTTAATTATTCCTGTATATTACTTTTTTATCCATTTAATTGAGGATCTTTATTTTATTGGAAATCGTGTAAAGATTATTTGGATTTGATACAGCTACTTGTGCAAGCATTTTACGATTAAGAATCAATTCCTTCTTGTACAGATTGTGTATTAATTTACTATAACTATCGAATACTTTATATATCCGCGTTGCTGCGTTTATCCGAGTGATCCACAAACGACGAAAATCCCTCTTTTGCCTGCCTCTATCTCGATGAGAGGAAACAAAAGCTCTTCTTACTTGTTGAGTAATCATTCGATTAAGTCTTAAATGAGCCCCTCTAAAGTTTGAGGCAAATGAACGCATTTTTGTTCGTCGTCTCCGAGCTATATATCCTCGCGGAACTCTGGTCATTGAATCAAATTAACCTTAATGAATAACTAATGATTTCTCTTCTTTTAGCCATCCTTTTTCCCATTAATAACAAAACGAATTATTCCGATATATAAAATATTAATTCCAATGGCTTTTGCTACTGTAACCTTCCCAACCACGATTTTTTATTCTATTCTCTTCAGTTATTTCGCATAGAAATAACAAATTCTAACGATACTCAAAAAAATAGTGGGTTCCATCGTTTCTATGGTTCCCTTTTAAACGGTGAGGCCCTCTCTATACACCGGAGCCCTTTCTTTCATTTCATCAAAAGGTATTGTGAACTTGTATAGTTCACATTCTTTGGCTCTACCTATCCATTATAGAGTAAATAGCTCTTTTCACAATAAGAGTTATCCATACAGTGACGGCATTTAATTATGAAAGTTGGCTAAGTAGCTGACCCTGTTAGTCCGTTCTTTTAAGATAAAGGAGCATAAGCCTTTTTCTTTTTATTACTATTTCCTCCGCTTAATGGATAACCATTTTCTACCAATGGGGGAATTGCTTCTTAATTTCCAATTTAGATGATTGGATTTGCACCAAAGGAAACCAGAAATTCCATATACCATAGAAATCTAGGATAGAGAAGCTCTATCCTATTCATTGGTACCGATCATGGATACTTCAAAAATTGTCTTATTTGTTTGAACTCATGATCTGAACGAGTCGCACATACACCCTAGCACATGTTCCTCGACGCTGAGGACATCCCTTAAGCGCGGGCGATTTTCTAGCATTTCGTATTGGCTGTCTTGCGTTTCTAATAAGTTGTTTAACCGTTGGCATGTCGTATGTATATAGAAAAAAAAAAGGATTGGTTTAGATCGATCTTAACCTGATGATTGATCATCATGAAGTATTTCTATTTTCTATTAAATCGCAGAAAACCTGAATTTAGGTTTGAAATAAATTTACAAGAAATCCGGCCACTACCAATCCTTAAACATTTCTGGAAACCACACTGGATCAGTATCGCAGTGCTCGTCAATCATTTCATCCCCTACAATATCGACAAGTCCATAAGCTTTGGCTTCGTCTGCTGACATAAAAACATCCCTTTCCATGTCTTCGGATACAACCCAAAAAGGCTTGCCTGTTCTTAGGGCATAAACCCTTGTGATCATTTCGCGAACTTTGTGTAACTCTTCCACTTCTAGTAAAAATTCTGGTGTCCTTGCCCGATAATAAGCACTAGCAGGTTGGTGAAGCATAATCCTCGCGTGAGGGAATGCTATACGCTTGGTGGGTTCGCCTCCAAGCAGAATGAAGGATGCCATGGACGCAGCCATTCCGAGGCATATTGTATATATATCTGGTGTCACCGTTTGCATCGTATCAAAAATCGCCATTCCTGAGATTAGCCACCCGCCTGGGGAGTTTATAAACAAAAAAATATCGCTAATTCCATCTTCTATACTGAGATATACCATGAGACCTGTAATATGATTCGTGACCTCGCAACGAATCTCTTGACCTAAAAAAAGTGTCCTTTCTCGATACATAACATTGTATAAGTCAACCCAAGTCGCTTCTTCATCTCCGGGAATCCGGTAAGGTACTTTTGGAACACCAATGGGCATATCGGAATGAATACTATAGATTCTATTAATACGTAGATTGAAATAATACATATAAGGAAGGTAAGACAGATTGAATAAAGAAAAAGGAATCGGTGATTGGAATGATAAACAAAGAGGGATAGGGATCTATTCTTCGTTTTTTCCAAATAGGCCAAGCTACCCATTGCATATTGGCACTTATCGAGTATAGAATAGATCTGCTTCTCTTTCTTCTTACGAACAGAATTGGCTTCTTATTTTTAATGGAATGAAATAAATATTCACGCTTTCTGACACAGAATCCCCTAGAGGGGTTAGGTACATAGGATATAGATAGTCTTTTCCAATGCGATAAAATAAAGCGACATCGTGTCTATTTTTCTTTGCTAAAGGGGTATTTCCATGGGTTTGCCTTGGTATCGTGTTCATACTGTTGTATTGAATGATCCGGGTCGATTGCTTTCGGTGCATATAATGCACACAGCTTTAGTTTCTGGTTGGGCCGGCTCGATGGCTTTATATGAATTAGCGGTTTTTGATCCCTCTGATCCTGTTCTGGATCCAATGTGGAGACAAGGTATGTTCGTAATTCCCTTCATGACTCGTTTAGGAATAACCAATTCGTGGGGTGGTTGGAGTATTTCAGGAGGAACTGTAACGAATCCGGGTATTTGGAGTTATGAAGGTGTGGCAGGTGCGCATATTGTGTTTTCTGGCTTGTGTTTCTTGGCAGCTATCTGGCATTGGGTATATTGGGACCTAGAAATATTCTGTGATGAGCGGACAGGAAAACCCTCTTTGGATTTGCCCAAGATCTTTGGAATTCATTTATTTCTTGCAGGGGTGGCTTGCTTTGGCTTTGGCGCATTTCATGTAACGGGTTTGTATGGTCCTGGGATATGGGTGTCCGATCCTTATGGACTAACTGGAAAAGTACAAGCTGTAAATCCAGCGTGGGGTGTAGAAGGTTTTGATCCTTTTGTTCCGGGGGGAATAGCTTCTCATCATATTGCTGCGGGTACATTGGGCATATTAGCGGGCCTATTCCATCTTAGTGTCCGTCCGCCTCAACGTCTATACAAAGGATTACGTATGGGCAATATTGAAACTGTACTTTCCAGTAGTATCGCTGCTGTTTTTTTTGCAGCTTTCGTAGTTGCCGGAACTATGTGGTATGGGTCAGCAACTACCCCAATCGAATTATTTGGGCCTACTCGTTATCAGTGGGATCAGGGATACTTTCAGCAAGAAATATATCGAAGAGTTAGCGATGGGTTAGCCGAAAATCTTAGTTTATCAGAAGCTTGGTCTAAAATTCCCGAAAAATTAGCCTTTTATGATTATATTGGTAATAATCCGGCAAAGGGGGGATTATTCAGAGCAGGCTCAATGGACAACGGGGATGGAATAGCTGTTGGATGGTTAGGACATCCCGTCTTTAGAGATAAAGAAGGACGCGAGCTTTTTGTACGCCGTATGCCTACTTTTTTTGAAACATTTCCGGTTGTTTTGGTAGATGAAGAGGGAATTGTGAGAGCGGACGTTCCTTTTAGAAGAGCAGAATCCAAATATAGTGTTGAACAAGTAGGTGTAACGGTGGAGTTCTATGGTGGCGAACTTAATGGAGTAAGTTATTCTGATCCTGCTACTGTAAAAAAATATGCGAGGCGTTCCCAATTAGGGGAAATTTTTGAATTAGATCGGGCTACTTTGAAATCGGATGGTGTTTTTCGCAGCAGTCCAAGGGGTTGGTTCACTTTTGGTCATGCTACCTTTGCTTTGCTCTTCTTTTTCGGACACATTTGGCATGGCGCTAGAACCTTGTTCCGAGATGTTTTTGCTGGTATTGATCCAGACTTGGATGCTCAAGTGGAATTTGGAACATTCCAAAAAGTTGGAGATCCAACTACAAGGAGACAAGCAGTCTGATACCACATTGCTATGGTATCTTTCATCTCTCTTTTTTGATTTGACATGGGAAACATCTCCCATCCTTTCTTTGACTCTTTTTCTTTCTTTATCTTTATATGGGAAAAGATCCCAAATGACAAATGAATAGGTGTGGAAGTTATAATTGTAAATAAACCACGATCGAATCTATGGAAGCATTGGTTTATACGTTCCTTTTAGTTTCGACTTTAGGGATAATTTTTTTCTCTATCTTCTTCCGAGAACCACCTAAGGTTCCGACTGAAAAAATGAAATAATTTCATTGAAGTAAGAAGTCTCCCAGATGGGGAGACTTCTTACTTCAATTAGTCCCCGTGTTCTTCGAATGGATCTCTTAATTGTTGAGAGGGTTGCCCAAACGCGGTATATAAGGCATACCCAGTAAAGCTTACAAGTAAACCAGATATGGAGATGGCGACTAAAGTTGCTGTTTCCATTTTTATAGAATTTCAAGATTACAATGGATCTACGAAAAGATCTTGTATTTACAACTACAACGGAATAGTATACAAAGTCAACACCAATGATTAAATAGAATTTATGGCTACACAAACCGTTGAAGATAGTTCTAGACCTGGGCCAAGACGAACTCGCGTAGGTAGTTTATTGAAACCCTTGAATTCGGAATATGGGAAAGTAGCTCCGGGTTGGGGGACTACTCCTTTTATGGGGGTCGCAATGGCTTTATTCGCGATATTCCTATCTATCATTTTAGAAATTTATAATTCTTCTGTAATGAATTAGGTTTCTACTAACTAAAACTACGAAGTCATTGTTTTTCCATCCAAAAAAGCCTTTCTACTTTAAGCTATACATTTCTAGACATTCTGGTAGTTCGACCGTGGAATTTTTTTGTTTTGGTATCTCTGGAATATGAGTGTGTGACTTGTTAGATTAATAAAAAAAGAAATTTTCTTCCTTCCAATTTTGTTTGCCCAAAAGACAACTTTTTTTTCTCTCGATTTTGTCGAGTTATTACACGGATTCAATAAATGATCATCAAGCGGTTCTTATTCGAAGAACCCTTGCCTTTTGGTTAGCTTGAGACTCAATCATCGTGGCTCTAGTATGAATCTAAGGTTTTAATTGAACTGATTCATAGGATCGCAACAAGATAATTATATCGGACCGATCTACTAGTGAAACAAGAGTAAATCTGCATTACACATAGACACACAAAAATCCAAAATAAGGAAGAGAAAAGTCAAGAAGCCTCTAATGACGAACATAAGGGAAAGAAAGAAAGACAGATGAGCCAACTTGAGATTTTTTGGCATTATCATCACAAAGAATAAGTTCTGGATTTTTCTTATTTCATATCTTCAAGGCAAATCGACCCAATCCAGTGGCTGATGAAGTTTTGAACCTTTTTTTTTTCTAATATCCGTTGAAAATTTGTGTGTTTCTGCTTGAGCCGTACGAGATGAAATTTTCATATACGGTTCTCGGAGGGGGACTCGGGTTAGTTACCTATCTCAATAAAGTATATGATTGGTTTGAGGAACGTCTTGAGATTCAGGCAATTGCGGATGATATAACTAGTAAATATGTTCCTCCTCATGTCAACATATTTTATTGTTTAGGGGGAATTACACTTACTTGTTTTCTAGTACAAGTCGCTACCGGTTTTGCTATGACTTTTTACTACCGCCCAACCGTTACAGAGGCTTTTTCCTCGGTTCAATACATAATGACCGAGGCCAACTTTGGTTGGTTAATCCGATCAGTTCATCGATGGTCAGCAAGTATGATGGTTCTAATGATGATCCTGCACGTATTTCGTGTGTATCTCACAGGTGGATTTAAAAAACCCCGCGAATTAACTTGGGTGACAGGTGTGGTTTTGGGTGTATTGACTGCATCGTTTGGTGTAACTGGTTATTCTTTGCCTTGGGATCAAATTGGTTATTGGGCAGTCAAAATTGTGACAGGTGTACCTGAAGCGATTCCGGTAATAGGATCGCCTTTAGTGGAGTTATTACGTGGAAGTGCTAGTGTGGGCCAATCCACTTTGACTCGTTTTTATAGTTTACATACCTTTGTACTGCCTCTGCTTACTGCCGTATTTATGTTAATGCACTTTCCAATGATACGTAAGCAAGGTATTTCGGGTCCTTTATAGGGAAGCCATATCATAGAGAAAGATAATTCTAATTTTCATATATCATATCGGGTAGGTTGTGGTATTTCATTGCTACAAACATGGGTTATTGTAAAATAAGACATGTCATTTGGATACTTTTCTTCAACTCCGAAGTATTTTGATACAAATAGTTGAAGTTCATTTTATGAAAGAAAATAAGGCGGATTATGGGAGTGTGTGACTTGAATTATTGATTTGGCCATGCAGATAAAGAATTGGATCTGCCACATTAGAATTCACAACCAAAGGTGTCTCCGCATCCAATCAACACGTAAGTCCCCTATCTAGGAAGGATAGGCTGGTTCACTTGAGGAGAATATTTTCTATGATCATACCCCAACCATGTCATCCATGAACAGGCTCCGTAAGATCCCATAGAGTAGAAATAGAATAAGTCATGTGACATGATCCAATTCTCTATTTATTACACTTACTTTTTTTATTATAGTATGGAAATGCATTCATTTTCTTTGCATCGATTGCGATCCGCAATACTATCGGAGTAAAAGAAGGTATCTAAAGAAGAACGTAGGCTAGACTTTTTGATTTTTTATTAGTAACAAGTAAATACTTTGTTTGGACGTAAGAAACTTGCGATATTGAGGGGATAAACACCAACTAATCAAGAGACATGAGACAATCCACAAAGCAATTGATCATGATCAAATTTGCAAGCCAACTTGGATATTGAGCATTTACCCATAAGAATAAGATTCTTTTCAATAAAATAAGTAGTTGTAGGTGCAACTTCGGAAAAGAGAATCTGATAAAGCTTTTCTTACCTAGAGTCATTGAGTCATTATATACCTTATTCTATTATGGATCTTCCACGGTCTTTTTTCTTTCATTCTTGCTCGAGCCGGATGATGAAAAATTCTCATGTCCGGTTCCTTTGGGGGATGGATCCTAAAGAATTCACCTATCCCAATAACAAAGAAACCTGACTTAAATGATCCTGTATTAAGAGCAAAATTAGCTAAAGGGATGGGACATAATTATTACGGGGAACCCGCCTGGCCCAACGATCTTTTATATATTTTTCCAGTAGTAATTCTAGGTACTATTGCATGTAATGTAGGTTTAGCGGTTCTCGAGCCGTCAATGATTGGTGAACCGGCGGATCCGTTTGCAACTCCTCTGGAAATATTACCCGAGTGGTACTTCTTTCCCGTCTTTCAAATACTCCGTACAGTACCCAATAAGTTATTGGGCGTTCTCTTAATGGTTTCTGTGCCAACGGGCTTATTGACAGTACCCTTTCTAGAGAATGTCAATAAATTCCAAAATCCATTTCGTCGCCCAGTAGCTACGACCGTTTTTTTAATCGGTACTGCAGTAGCTCTTTGGTTAGGTATTGGAGCAACATTACCCATTGAAAAATCCTTAACTTTAGGTCTTTTTTAGGGATTTTTCAGGTTGATTCATTCAACCGTGAAGTACCGTGCATAGGTATCTAGGAAATAGTTACTTCCAAGTGAATCTTCCCTAGATACCTAAAATCCATTTTATTATGATCCATTTCGCGAAAATATAGATTGTGCCAAAGATGCAAAATTGTTTTCTTTTTTCTTTTTATTCTAACTCGAAAAAGAAGAAGAGGAAAAAATTGCAATGGATTTAAAACGAGAACTTATTCTTAGGTAAATCGATTGGGAGATGCTTCTCTAGAGTGTCCCATATCTGTTTTCCATCTTCCATACGAAAACTGTCAATTCTCATAAGATCTTCTTCAGTCTTACTCAAAAGGTCCAATAGTGTATGTATATTGGCCCTTTTGAGACAATTATACGTTCTAGAAGGCAATTCTAATTGATCAATAAAAATACAATTCAATGGAATTCCTTTTTTGTTTTTCTTTAGATTAGTTAATCTTTTTTGAAAGGTTAAAAGGGGTGGAGTAAACCTGTTTTTATTTTCTTCGAAACTAGTGCCCTCTTCCTCCGCGTGTAGAAAAGGAAGAAATAAATCAATCAAATTACGAGAAGCCTCATAAAGCGCTTCCTTAGGGGTTAAACTTCCATTCGTCCATATTTCTAGAAAAAGTATCTCGTGTTTTTCATTTCCATTCCCACAAGAAAAAATACTATAATTCACATTTCGAACAGGCATGGATACAGCATCTATGGGATAACTTCCATCTTGAGAGTTCTTTCTGAGTTCCGTGTGATATCCGCGATCTCTCTTGATCTGTAACTCAATACAGAAATCAATGGGCTCTGTCAAGTTAGCTATAGGTTGTGCCGTATCAACGATCTCTACGGAAGGTGGTAAGATGATATCTTGAGCAGTTATGTATCTAGGACCTTTGACGCAAATTGATGCGTCTCTAACTCCATAGAGATTACTTCTCAATACAATTTCTTTCAAATTTAGTAAAATTTCTTGTACGGATTCTTCAATACCAGCTATTGTAGAATATTCGTGTGGCACGCTCCCAAATTTTGCACGTGTGATACATGTTCCTTCTATTTCTCCAAGTAAAGCTCTTCGCAAGGCAATACCGACGGTATCCGCTTGACCTTTTCTAAGCGGGGACAAAATGAAACGACCATAATAAAGACGCTTACTATCTACTCTTGATTCAACACACTTCCACTGTAGTGTTTGAGTGGATCCTGCTACCTCCTCTCGAACCATAATAGACTAGTATTATTATTTGATCATTGAATCGTTTATTTCTCTTGAAAGCGTTTTAATTCTTTTACAGACGTCTTTTTTTAGGAGGTCGACATCCATTATGCGGCATAGGTGTTACATCGCGTATACAACTTAATCGTACACCACTTTTAGCAATGGCTCGTAATGCGGCATCTCTTCCACTACCAGCACCCTTTACCATAACTTCTGCTCGTTGCAAACCCACTGTACGAATAGCATCTACTGCTGTTCTTTGACCAGCATAGGGTGATGCTTTTCTTGAGCTTTTGAATCCACAAGTACCCGCGGAGGACCAGAAAACCACCCGACCTTGCGGGTCTGTAACAGTTATAATGGTATTGTTGAAACTAGCTTGAACATGAATAACTCCTTTTGTTATTCTACGTGCACTTTTCCGTAAACTAAAACGCGCATTCCTACGCAAACCAATACGCACTCTCCTACGTGAACCAATTTTTGGTATAGCTTTTGTCATATTTTATTATCTCATAAATATGAGTTAGAAATAACAAAAAGAAAAAAAGATACAAAGATATCCGTTTCAGGGTAAAATAATTTGGACGTTTTCGCGGGTACTTTTTTACTTTTTAGAAAGTAAAGTTCTTTTTCGAAAGATTACCCCTGCCTTTGTTTATGCTTCGGATTGGAACAAATGACTCTAATTCGTCCACGCCTACGAATCAGTCGACATTTTGTACAAATTTTACGAACGGAAGCTCTTATTTTCATATTTCCTTATTCCTTTCTTAAACTATGAATCTAATCTTTGGGAAAAAATAAGTCTCTTCGCTTGAATTTTGGAACTTTGAATTTATTACCCTAGAAAAAAGAAAAACCTAATCCTTTGAATCTTTGGTATCCTTCAAATCTTCGGTATCCTTCGAGTCTTCGGTACGCTTCGAATCCTTATGGGGAAGTCTATAAATTATACGTCCTTTGCTTGAATCATAACGACTTACTTCAATTTTGACCCTATCCCCCATCAGTATTCGTATAGAACTAGACCGGATCTTTCCTGAAATATAGCCCAGGATGATGGTGTCATTCTCTAGGCGAACGCGGAACATTCCGTTGGGTAGGGCTTCCGTAACTAAACCTTCGAAAGTGACTTTTGCTTCTCTCGGGTTTTTTTTTTCTCTGCTATTTTTTTTTTCTGTCATATTTTTTTTCTCCTATTTTTCTATTTTGATTTTCAAATAAAAAAAAACGTTGTATTTTTATTTGAAAAATAGGAAGTTCGAGATAGAATTCGAGTACTATAGGAGGGGCGATTACCATATATAACATAAGACTTCTCCCCCAATTCTGTTTAGTCGAGCTTCTCGATCTGTCATTATACCTCGAGAAGTAGAAAGAATAGCAATTCCCATTCCGCCCAAAACTTTAGGAATTCCTTGATAGTTGGCATAAATTCGTAAGCCGGGTCGGCTGATACGCTTTAAAAAGGTTCTAGTTCTATATATTCCTTTTCTAGTCTTTCTCTTTTGATGTCGCAAAGTTGAAACCAAGAAATATCTGTTACTTTCCTGATGTTTCCGAACACTTTCAATAAAACCCTCTCGTAGAAGTATTTTAACAATGTTTTCGGTAATATTTGTAGATACTACTCGAACTGTTCCTTTTTTATTCATGTCCGCGTTTCTTATAGAGGTTAGTAAATCAGCAATAGTGTCCTTGCCCATAAGACTCTAATTCTAGGTTCCTCCTCATTTTTCTATAATCAACATGTTTTCTTTTTTTTTCTTTTACTTTTGGATTTTAAAGCATATACAGATTCGCCTACTAGTATTTATAATACTTCAGGAGCTAATGAAACTATTTTAGTAAAATTCAATTCTCTCAATTCCTCGGCGATCGCGCCAAAAACTCGAGTTCCTTTTGGATTTCCTTTTTGATCAATGATAACCGCTGCATTGTCATCATAGCGTATTATTATACCGTCTTCGCATTTGAACTCTTTACATGTACGTACAATTACAGCTCGAATTACTTCGGATCTTTCTAGAGGCATTTGGGGCACTGCGTCTTTGATTACAGCAACAATAACATCACCAATACGAGCATATCGCTGATTACTAGCAGCTCCTATGACTCGAATACACATCAATTTTCGAGCTCCACTGTTATCTGCTACATTTAAAAGGGTCTGAGGTTGAATCATATTATTTTGATTTCAATTTGTTATTTCTATGCAAAAGGATGAAAGAAATATTGTCTTTCCAGAAAAAAAACCTGGTTTTTTTTATCTTCAATACTCCTTTTTTGGGATGCTATATCTCTAATCGAAGAAATTGACTTCGTATGGGCATTTTACTGGCAGCTATGGAGATAGCTGCTCTAGCTACAGTTTCAGATACTCCGCCCATTTCATAAAGTATTCGACCTGGTTTAACAACGGCTACCCAATATTCGGGGGATCCCTTTCCTGAGCCCATACGTGTTTCCGTGGGTCTTAGTGTAACCGGTTTGTCGGGAAATATACGTACCCATATTTTTCCACCACGACGTGCATATCGTGTCATTGCTCTTCGTCCTGCTTCTATCTGTCTCGACGTGATCCAAGCGGGTTCAAGTGCTTGCAGAGCATATCTACCAAAACAAATACGATTGCCTCGGCAGGATTTTCCCTTCATTCTTCCTCTATGTTGTTTACGAAATCTGGTTCTTTTGGGGTTATAGTCGATGGTTCTTTCTTAGTTCCATCTCTACTGCAAAACTGGACATGAGAGTTTCTTCTCATCCAGCTCCTCGCGAATGAAATGAGAAAGCGTGCAAATTTCTCTAATTCCATAATATTCCAAAATATTATGGATAGATGCACATTAATAGATAATAGAAAAAGTTAGGGTTTTTTAATCTCCTTATTTCGACTCTTAGTGAATCGCGGGAAAGTATTCTAATTCAATAAAGATTTCGCGGGCGAATATTTACTCTTTCCTGTCTTATTTGTTAATTTATAACCTTACCAAATAAGGCAATTTTTTTGGTTTGTTCCGCCATCCCACCCAATGAAGTCTTAGGATTCTTTTCAATAAAATCCTATGCAGTCATAGGTTCTGTCATTGCTTAAAATTTCTATTTTTTGTTTCAAGTTACGATTTCGAATTCTCTGTTATTTTTATTATATTGATGCTTTATCACATTGCCTTTTATGATGTAACTCATAGACCATACATATTGGAATCCTATATCTTTCTTATTCTTCTTCCTTCTTTCTATCATCCCTCCTTTTATCCACATCCCTTTAGTTTTGCTTCACAACCTAGAATCCGTTTTCTTTTTTAGAGAAAAAATTGCAGTTGCTACAACTATATGATAGATCTACTCATTTATGATAGATGTATTTATTCATATAGTGACTGTTTCTTAGTTAGGATCTCGACAATACGAAGCAATAGGTTGGTTATTAGTTACGCTCTTCCGATCTAGTTTTTTCTTTTTCTATTTATAGTAGGGTTCAGTCAATTTTTTTTGAATCTCCATTTTTGACTCTAAAGAAAAAACTAACGAGTCACACACTAAGCATAGCAATTATATAGAATTGCTTCTTTTTTTTCAGGGATTTCAGGAAAAATAAGGCTCTTGTCATTTTTTATTCTATCACTGAACAGAATGGGAAGACAAGGCTAGTTATTCTTCGTCTACGAATATCCAAATTTTTACACCTAATACTCCATAGATAGTTCGAATTGGATAGCAGCAATAATCAATTTTAGCGCGAATTGTTTGGAGGGGAAGTCTACCCTTTTTGATGCATTCGGCACGTGCAATTTCTTTCCCTGCGAGACGACCTGCAATTTTTACTTTTACCCCCCTTATATCTGCTTTTTTAGTTAATTCAATGGTGTGCTCTTCCGATCTGCTATATATTCTGCAAGAATGTTAGGTTGTCTATAAGGTTCTTTAACTTTTTCAATAGCAATATTAAGTCTCTGGTTTACAGAATTAACTTCCTTTTGTAGATCTTTCTCTAATTCTTCGATTGCTCCTTTTTTCTTTAATAAGTTGGGGAATCCAATATGGATTATGACGTGGATCGTATCGATTTCTTTTTGAATTTCTATACGTGTAATTACTTCAGAACTTGAGCCTGAGTCCATTTTTCTATTATGTGTAATTACTTCGGAACTTGAGTCTGATTCTATTTTTCTATTCGAGCCTTTTTGATTTATTTTTTGTCCCATATTTTTCTATTCTATTTTTTTTTTAATGGGAATCGAAATCTAAGATCGATCTAAAGATTATTTAGATTTCTTTACTATATTTAGTACAATTGTTATATGACGTGTGGTTTTTTTTATGGGACAACTACGTCCTCGAGCTCGAGGTCTTAATTTTTTCATGATAGTACTCCTACTGACTTCGGCTTTAGTGATGAATAAATTCGCTTTGTCGAAATCCCTATAATGAGTAGCATTTGCTGCTGCCGAATAAACCAACTTTAGGATGGGATAAGATGCTCGATAAGGCATGAGGTTCAGTATCATAACAGTTTCCTCGTAGTAACGCCAGCGAATCTCATCAAGAACTCTTTGTGCTTTGAAAACAGACATATGGATGCGTTTTTGTGCTTTGAAAACCCGTTCGAACTTAAGTAGACGATCGGTTGGAACTTTCCTTGCGAGTTTCCTTAGCCCACTCTTCTTCTTCTTTATCCTAGGGGTATACTTTACCAGTTTGAAACTTGTCATAAATAAGGTTATTCCCCGGGTTATTCCCCGCCTACCTTTGTTTTTTTTTATTTTGAATCTTTCTATTCTGAATTCAGTTAACGACGAGATTTAGTATCTTTTCTTGCACTTTCATAACTCGTGAAATGCCGAGTAGGCACGAATTCCCCCAATTTGCGACCTACCATAGGATTTGTTATGTAAATAGGTATATGTTCCTTTCCATTATGAATCGCGATTGTATGGCCAACCATTGCGGGTAGAATGCTAGATGCCCGGGACCACGTTACTATTGTTTCTTTCTCCTCCTTCATATTGACCTTTTCGATTTTTGCCAATAAATGATGAGCTACAAAAGGATTCGTTTTTTTTCGTGTCACAGCTGATTACTCCTTTTTTCCATTTTAAAGAGTGGCATTCTATGTCCAATATCTCGATCGAAGTATGGAGGTCAGAATAAATAGAATAATGATGAATGGAAAAAAGAGAAAAATCCTTTAGCTGGATAAGGGGCGGATGTAGCCAAGTGGATCAAGGCAGTGGATTGTGAATCCACCATGCGCGGGTTCAATTCCCGTCGTTCGCCCATCGCATTATTGCAAATTCCAAAAATGCAATTTTCCATATTCCTAGTTACGTATTTACTTACGGCGACGAAGAATAAAACTATCACTATATTTTTTCCTTTTCCTAGTTCTTCTTCCAAGCGCAGGATAACCCCAAGGGGTTGTGGGTTTTTTTCTACCAATGGGGGCTTTCCCTTCACCGCCCCCATGGGGGTGGTCCACAGGGTTCATAACTACCCCTCTTACTACGGGGCGTTTACCTAGCCAACACTTAGATCCGGCTCTACCCAAACTTTTTTGGTTCACCCCAACATTACCCACTTGTCCGACTGTTGCTAAGCAATTTTGGGATACCAAACGGACCTCCCCAGATGGTAATCTTAAAGTGGCCGATTTACCCTCTTTTGCAATCAGTTTCGCTACAGCACCTGCTGCTCTAGCTAATTGCCCACCCCTTCCACGTGTGATTTCTATGTTATGTATGGCCGTGCCTAAGGGCATATCGGTTGAAGTAGATTCTTCTTTTCTCTCAAAAAACCCCTTCCCAAACTGTACAAGCTTCTTCCAAAGCATACAGCTTTCTAGATGTATATGACGATCTCTAGACAGATGGATCTTATATGAATCGTATGATGAAGTACCACATGAGTGGATATATAGGAAAGGAATCCAAATCTGCCGAATCGCTCATGTTATGATCTTCTACATCCTAGGTCTCCGCGTTCCGTCATCTGGCTTATGTTCTTCATGTAGCATTCAGATCGAATGACTCTATGAAATTACGTCGATACTTCCACATATTATGGGTAACGTAGGAGACATCCCTATTTTCCCCGGGGGGTCTTAATTACCACTGCTTAGCTTTCAATTCGCCTCTGACCATCAAATTAAATGTGAATAACCCGTCCTCCTCTCTTTGAAACAAGGGGCGCTTCCGGTTCTGTGCGTGCTTCAAACAATTTTGTCTTCTCCATATTACCATATCTCTAGAGTCAATAATTTTCTATGAGGAACTACTGAACTCAATCACTTGCTGCCGTTACTCAAC